AATGAAGTGCCTGACAAAAGGATTATCGTGATAGGATAAATTATATAATTCATAATTATCTTCATTAACATACATTTAATAGAATTAAACTATCTCCTAGAATATCAAAAATTCTTGTGCACCATACACTAAAATGTATAATTATAGAAAAGTAAGCTAATTTAAGCTAATGGGTTCATACCCCATTTATAGAGGGAGAACCTCTCTTCTCTAATGTCCAATAATTCAACCAAAATTCTTTTTTTAACAACCTTAGTTAGAGGAATTATAATTACAATTTCCTCTAACTCTTGATTAGGGGCGTGAATAGGATTAGAAATCAACCTTCTATCCTTCATTCCTGTAATATCAAGAAACGAAAATATTTTTACAACAGAAGCTTCTTTAAAATATTTTCTAGTTCAAGCCTTAGCTTCATCAGTTCTATTGTTTCTAATTATCTCTAAAACAATATTAGAAGATATATTTTCATTATTTAATTCAACAACATCAAGAATAATTATAACAACACCTTTATTATTAAAGGGAGGTGCTGCTCCTTTTCATTGATGATTCCCAAGAGTTATAGAAGGATTAAGCTGAAGAAATTGTTTAATTTTAATAACATTACAAAAAATTGCTCCTTTAATCTTAATTTCATATTCACTAAAATTATCAACTTTTTACACTACTATCATTATTACATCAATTATAGTAGGCTCTATTGGAGGATATAATCAAATTTCAATTCGAAAAATTTTAACATATTCATCTATTAACCATATAGGCTGAATATTAGCAGCAATATTACTTGGAGAAAATTTATGATTAATATATTTTGTAATTTATTCCTTTTTAACATTAACTATCATTTCAATTATTTCCCCTTTCAAAATTTCTTTTATCAACCAAACATTTTTATTTAATAATGATAATCCCGTAATAAAATTTTTACTATTTACTTCCTTACTATCTTTAGGAGGATTACCTCCTTTTTTAGGATTTTTACCAAAATGATTAATTATTCAATCAATGATTAATAACAATATAGCTTTTATTGTTACTATTATAGTAGTATTATCATTAATCACATTATATTATTATCTACGAATTTCATATTCATCATTTATCATTTTACATTCAGAACCTTCATGAAATCTTAAAATACATAAAAATAAAAGAATAATTTCTATATTAAGATTATCTTATATTTCCTTATTAGGACTGATTATATGTTCAGCTGTAATCATTATCTATTAAGGCTTTAAGTTAAAGCAAACTAATAACCTTCAAAGCTATAAATAAAGAAATATTCTTTAAGCCTTAGTAGTTCTACTACCCCTACAGAATTGCATTCTATTATCATTAAATGAATATAAAGCCATATTTTAGTAGAAGAGTTATATAACTCCTATATAGATTTACAATCTATCGCCTTATATCTCAGCCATTCTACTAATTTGAAACGATGAATATTCTCAACAAATCATAAAGACATTGGAACATTATATTTTATTTTTGGAGCTTGATCTGGAATAGTTGGTACTTCATTAAGCATATTAATTCGTGCTGAATTAAATCAACCAGGATCATTAATTGGTGATGATCAAATTTATAATGTCATTGTAACAGCTCACGCTTTTATTATAATTTTCTTTATAGTTATACCTATTTTAATTGGAGGATTCGGGAATTGATTAGTACCTTTGATATTAGGAGCTCCTGATATAGCTTTTCCACGAATAAATAATATAAGTTTTTGATTATTACCACCTTCATTATCATTATTGTTAGCAAGTAGCTTGGTTGAAAGAGGAGCTGGAACAGGTTGAACTGTATACCCACCACTTGCTAGTGGGATTGCTCATGCAGGAGCATCAGTTGATCTAGCAATTTTTTCTTTACACTTAGCTGGAGTATCTTCAATTTTAGGAGCTGTTAATTTTATTTCTACTACAATTAATATAAAACCTATTAATATAACTCCTGATCGAATCCCACTTTTTGTTTGAGCAGTGGGGATTACTGCTTTATTACTTTTATTATCATTACCAGTTTTAGCAGGAGCAATTACTATATTATTAACAGATCGAAACTTAAATACCTCATTTTTTGATCCAGCTGGTGGTGGAGATCCAATTTTATATCAACATTTATTTTGATTTTTTGGTCATCCAGAAGTTTATATTTTAATTTTACCAGGATTTGGAATAATTTCACATATTATTTGCCACGAAAGTGGAAAAAAAGAAGCTTTTGGTAATTTAGGTATAATTTTTGCTATATTAGCAATTGGATTATTAGGATTTGTTGTTTGAGCTCATCATATATTTACTGTAGGTATGGATGTTGATACTCGAGCATACTTCACATCAGCTACAATAATTATTGCTGTTCCAACAGGTATTAAAATTTTTAGTTGATTAGCTACTATATATGGATCTCAATTAACTTACAGAGCACCTTGTTTATGATCTTTAGGATTTGTATTTTTATTTACTGTTGGTGGATTAACTGGAGTAGTTTTAGCTAATTCATCAATTGATATTGTATTACATGACACATATTATGTTGTAGCACATTTTCATTATGTTTTATCTATAGGAGCTGTATTCGCAATTATAGCTGGATTTATTCAATGATATCCTTTATTTACGGGATTATCATTGAATCCAAAATGATTAAAAATTCAATTCACTATTATATTTTTAGGAGTAAATTTAACTTTTTTTCCTCAACATTTTTTAGGATTGGCTGGGATACCTCGACGATATTCAGATTATCCTGATGCTTATACTGCTTGAAATGTTTTATCATCAATTGGTTCAATAATTTCTTTTGTAGCAGTACTAATATTTATTTTTATTATATGAGAAAGTATAACTACTAATCGACAAGTATTATTTCCCACCCAAACTAGAAATTCTATTGAATGATTCCAAAATATTCCACCAGCTGAACATAGTTATGCTGAACTACCTACTATTTCCTATTAAATTCTAATATGGCAGATAAGTGCAGTGGATTTAAGCTCCACATATAAAGTTTATAACTTTTATTAGAATAATGACAACATGAGCAAATATAAATTTACAAGATAGTGCCTCACCAATTATAGAACAATTAATCTATTTTCATGACCATGCCTTAATAATTATTTTAATAATTTTGGCTGTAGTATCTTATATAATAATTTTATTAATTAATAATAAATTTATTAATCGATTACTATTAGAAGGACAAATAATCGAAGTAGCTTGAACAATTGCACCAGCTATCATTTTAATTTTTATTGCACTACCATCTTTACGTTTACTTTATTTAATAGATGAAATTAATAATCCAGCTGTTACTTTAAAAACAATTGGACATCAATGATATTGAAGTTATGAATATTCAGATTTTTTAAAAGTAGAATTTGATTCTTATATAATTCCACAAAATGAAATGAAAAACAGTGATTTTCGATTATTAGATGTTGATAATCGAGCAGCTTTACCAATAAATACATTTATTCGAATTATTATTACAGCTGCTGATGTATTACATTCTTGAACTGTACCAAGTTTAGGTGTAAAAGCTGATGCTACCCCTGGTCGTCTAAATCAAACTAGATTTTTGATTAACCGACCAGGTTTATTTTATGGTCAATGTTCTGAAATTTGTGGTGCAAATCATAGATTTATACCAATTGTAATTGAAAGAATTTCTATTAATAATTTTATCAACTGAATTTCTAACCTAAGTGAATAAATCATCAGATGACTGAAAGCAAGTAATGGTCTCTTAAACCACTTAATAGTAAAATAGCACTTACTTCTGATGATGAAAGATTAGTTAAAATATAACATTAGAATGTCAAACTAAAATTATCAAATAATGATATCTTTCTATTCCTCAAATAATACCTTTAAGATGATTATCTTTATATATTTTTTTTTCATTAATATTATTAATATTTACTTTCATAAACTACTATTCCTATATTCCTCAAGCTAATTCATCAGAAAAAAAAAATATTAATATTAAAGTAATAAATTGAAAATGATAACAAACCTATTTTCAGTTTTTGATCCATCAACAACATTTAATAATATATCATTAAATTGAATAAGAACTGCTTTAGGACTTTTATTAATTCCTACAAGATTTTGATTAATTCCCTCTCGACATTTCATATTATGAAATAAACTGTTATTAAATCTACATAAAGAATTTAAAACACTAATTGGATTTAAATCAATTAACAAAGGAAGATCTTTTATTTTTATTTCTTTATTTTCAATTATTATATTCAATAATTTTTTAGGGCTATTTCCATATGTATTTACAAGAACAAGTCATATAGCTATAACACTATCTTTAGCTTTACCTTTATGATTAAGATTTATAATATTTGGATGAATTAATAATACCCAACACATATTCGCCCATTTAGTACCTCAAGGTACTCCAGCAGTACTAATACCTTTTATAGTATGTATTGAAACAATTAGTAATATTATTCGACCAGGAACTTTAGCAGTACGATTAGCCGCTAATATAATTGCTGGTCATTTACTACTAACTTTATTAGGTAATACTGGACCAAGATTAAGAATTTCTCTTTTATCTTTATTAATTGGTACACAAATTGCTTTATTAGTATTAGAATCAGCTGTAGCAATCATTCAATCATATGTATTTGCTGTATTAAGAACTTTATATTCTAGAGAAGTTAATTAATGACAAATCATGCAAACCATCCATTTCATCTTGTTGATCAAAGACCATGACCTCTTACAGGAGCTATTGGGGCTATAATTATAATAACAGGTCTAATTAAATGATTCCATCAATTTAATAATGAATTAATACTTATTGGAATATTAATTTTATTATTAACCATAATTCAATGATGACGAGATATCGTTCGAGAAGGAACTTATCAAGGATTACATACTAAGTTCGTAACAAAAGGATTACGTTGAGGGATAATTTTATTTATTATTTCTGAAGTATTTTTTTTTATTTCTTTTTTTTGAGCATTTTTTCATAGAAGACTTTCTCCAACAATTGAATTAGGATCTTTATGACCTCCTATAGGTATTTTACCATTTAATCCCTTACAAATTCCTTTATTAAATACAGCTATTCTTCTTGCTTCAGGAGTTACAGTAACCTGAGCTCATCACGGATTATTAGAAGATAATTATAATCAAAGATTACAAGGATTATTCTTTACTGTTACCCTAGGAATTTATTTTACTATTTTACAAGCATATGAATATGTAGAAGCACCTTTTACTATTGCCGATTCAGTATATGGTTCATCATTTTTTATAGCAACTGGATTTCATGGTCTTCATGTTATCATTGGTACAACATTCTTATTAACATGCTTATTACGACATTTATTCTTACATTTTTCATCAAGACATCATTTTGGATTTGAAGCTGCAGCTTGATACTGACATTTTGTTGATGTTGTATGATTATTTTTATATGTTTCAATTTACTGATGAGGTAGATAATTATTTATCTAATATAAAAAGTATATTTGACTTCCAATCAAAAAGTTTGTAGATACAAGATAAATAATGTATTTAATTTCTATTATAACTATTTTAATTACTTGTTTATCAACCATTATTATATTATTAGCAACTTTATTGTCAAAAAAAGCTATTGAAGATCGAGAAAAATCTTCACCTTTTGAATGTGGATTTGATCCAAAAAGATCTGCTCGACTTCCTTTTTCATTACGATTTTTTCTAATCGCTGTTATCTTTTTAATTTTCGATGTTGAAATTGCTTTATTATTACCAATAACAATTATTATTAATAATTCTAATATTCTCTCATGAGCAATTATTAGAATTATTTTTCTATTAATTTTATTAATTGGCTTATACCACGAATGAAATCAAGGATCTTTAGAATGAGCATCTTAGGGTAGTAGTTAAGTATAACATTTGGTTTGCATTCAAAAAGTATTGGTTTTTCAATCTATCTTAAATAAGAAGCAATTATTGCAATTAGTTTCGACCTAATTTTTTGGTATTAAATTACCCTTATTTAAATTTAACTGAAACCAAAATAGAGGTATATTACTGTTAATAATAAAATTGAATAATATATTCCAGTTAAGGAAATATGTTGATCAAGTGAAAGCTGCTAACTTATCACTTTAGCGGTTAAACTCCGTTTATATTTCTATATTTATGTAGTTTATAAAAACATTACATTTTCACTGTAAAGATAAAATTTTCTTTTCATAAATATACCTAAAGATTAATTAAATCTCCTTAGTATCTTCAATACTATGCTCTTTATAAGCTATTTAAGTTATTATATATAAATTAATATAAATATAATTACAACAATTCATATTACAAAAAATAATATAAATATTTTTAAATTATTATACTGTCATCACTGATTAATTCCACTTATCTTCATAAAAATATAATATAAACCTTGTCCCCCAAAGTATTCATTTCAACCATTATCAAAAGACTTTAATGAATTATATCCAATAATTAAAGGATAATAACAAATACCATATGTAAAAATATAAGGTATATATCATATTGTTCTTAAAAATCTTCTCAATAAATTAAATTTTATTGACATTAAATTATTACCTACATTACATTTAGATAATTCATAACCTAACCACCCACCTACTAAACTCACCATAATTACTATTAATTTTAAATATAATGGTAAAATAATTAATGATGGTGAAGGAAATATAATTCATCTTAAAGATGAACCTCCTAAAATCACTATAATTAATAAACCAATTATACCCTTTAACATATATTTATTTTCTTCACCTATAAAATAAAAAGAAGTGAGATTAAAATCACCACATAAAGTATAATAAAATAAACGTAAAGAATAACAAACAGTTAAACCGGTTGAAAAATAAAACAAAAAAAATCCAAAAATATTTATATATCTCAAAGAAACTATCTCTAAAATTAAATCCTTAGAATAAAATCCTGCTAAAAAAGGTATTCCACATAATGCAAAATTAGATACTATTAAACAAGAAGAAGTTAATGGTATTTGAAATGACAAATTACCTATAAAACGAATATCCTGAGAATCCCTTATTGAATGAATAACCACACCTGCACATATAAATAATAAAGCCTTAAATAATGCATGAGTTAATAAATGAAAAAATGCTAGATTCGCAAATCCTATTGATAAAATTCTTATTATAAGCCCTAATTGACTTAATGTTGATAATGCAATAATTTTTTTTAAATCATATTCAAAATTTGCTCCTAATCCTGCTATAAACATAGTAAGACCTGAAATTAACAGTAAAAAAATATTTAATCATCTATTAAAAGATCTACTAAAACGAATTAATAAATAAACACCTGCTGTTACTAATGTTGATGAATGAACTAATGCAGATACAGGAGTAGGAGCAGCTATTGCTGCTGGTAATCAAGAAGAAAAAGGAATTTGAGCTCTTTTAGTTATAGCAGCTAAAACTACTAAAAAAGTAATAATCTCTATTTCAATACTATATTTTATACAATCCAAATAATAAATATAATTCCATCTTCCAAAATTAAGTATTCAAGCAATAACTATTAATAATGCAACATCTCCAACACGATTAGATAACGCTGTTAGTATTCCTGCATTATAAGATTTTACATTTTGATAATAAATTACTAAACAATAAGATACTAAACCTAATCCATCTCAACCTAATAAAATTCTAATTATATTAGGACTAATAATTAAAAATATTATTGACATTACAAATAATAATACCAAATAAATAAAACGATTTAAATTATAATCTCCATGTATATAATCCTCTCTATAAAAAATTACTAAAGAGGAGATAAATAAAACAAAACCTATAAACAATAATGATATTCAATCAAACAAAAAAGTTATAACAATTCTGTTTGAATTTAATATAATAATTTCCCATTCAATAAAATAAATTAAATCATTTATAATAAAATAAAATCCTGAAAAAACTATTGTAATTCTTATAATCAATAAAAAAATAAAACTAATGTAACAAATTGATATATATTTCATGACCTAAGATAAACAATTATATCACCGATATCACAAATCGATATTTTATTTAAACTACTTAAGTTATATTCAAAGTATAATAATATCACTTTTCAAAATAAATAAGTTTAAAGGAAATCAATGTAAAAATAATAATAAAAATTCCCGGGTATAACCTAATGAACAAGAATATAATCCTGAATAAATTATACCATGCTGACTATAAGAAAATAAATATAAAGTATAAGCTGCACTAAAAAAAGATAATAAAATTAATATAATCATTGTTAATCAAGATCATCTTACTAATCTATTTAATAATCTAATTTCACCTAATAAATTTAATGATGGAGGTGCTGCTATATTACAAGATCTTAATAAAAATCATCATATAGCTAATCTTGGTATAAAATTTATTAATCCTTTATTGATTAATAATCTACGACTTCCTAACCGTTCATATCTAATATTTGCTAAACAAAATAATCCTGAAGAACATAAACCATGAGCAATTATTAAAGTATAAGAACCACAAAATCCTCAATAAAATATTGTTATTAACCCACCAATTACAATTCCTATATGAGCTACTGATGAATAAGCAATTAAAGCTTTTAAATCAGTTTGACGTATACAAATTAAACTAACTAACACTCCACCTACTAAACTAATTGAAATTCATAAATAATTTAATTTTACACCTATTGGTGTTAATATTACATAAACTCGTAATAATCCATAACCACCTAACTTTAATAATACTCCAGCTAAAATTATTGAACCGGAAACGGGAGCCTCAACATGTGCTTTTGGTAATCACAAATGAACTATAAATATTGGTATTTTAACTAAAAATGCAATAATTATACCTAAATAAATTAAAATATTACAATCAAATAATATTCCTATTAATCTAAAATCAATTAAACCTATAGATTCATAAACATATATAATACAAACTAATATTGGTAAAGAAGCTAATAAAGTATAAAACAACAAATAAATCCCAGCCTGTAAACGTTCAGGTTGATATCCTCAACCTAAAATTAAAAACAATGTTGGAATTAAACTTCTCTCAAAAAACAAATAAAAAGAAAATAATCTTATTCTTCTAAATGTACAATAAAGTATAATCAATAAAAATAAAACAACTGATAAAAAAAAAGATGAAAAATAATTATGACGTAAAACAGATTCACTTGCTATAATTATTAATACACAAATTCAAAATCTTAATATAATTAATCCATAAGAAATATAATCACAACCAAATAAATATCTAATACCCCCCCAAGAAAAAAAATAAGTAAATATAAATATAAATATAAATAATAATAAAAAAATTAAAGATTGAACCACTCATCACATTCTTCCTATAAAACAAATAGGGATTAAAAATAATATAAAAAATAAAAACTTTAACATTGAAGTATTCTATAAGTTTGAAAATAATCATTACCATATCTACGAATTATTGATACTAAAATTGATAAACCCAAAGCCCCCTCACATACAGAAAAAGTAAGAAATATTATTCTAAAAAACAATTCATAATTAAATGAATTTAAATAATTATATAAAACAATATATAATATTAATACAATAAATTCTAAACTTAATAATGTTACAAGTAAATGCTTTCGATTAGAAGAAAAAACCCAAATACCACAAAAAAAACAAATAAAAATATAAATTATCATTAGTTTTAATAATTTAATAAAAATATTGGTCTTGTAAACCAAAAATAAGGTTAAACCTTTTAAAACTTCAAAGAAAGAAATACTTCTATCATTAATCTCCAAAATTAATATTTTAAATAAACTATTCTTTGATATTAAAATTATTTTAATAACAATAAGCACCTTATTAAGAATTTCATTTACACAAATAAATCACCCATTAGCAATAGGATTAATTCTATTAATTCAAACAGTATTAATTTCATTAATTAGAGGAATATTATCACAAACTTTTTGATTTTCATATGTATTATTTTTAATTTTCTTAGGAGGAATATTAATCTTATTTATTTATGTTACCAGATTAGCATCAAACGAAATATTTTTTTTATCAATAAAAATAGTTATTTCAAGAATAATAATAATATTCTTATTGATAATTATTTTCTTATTATTCAAACCATCAATTTTCCAAAACCAAGAAATATATCATTTTATATCAATAAATAATACATTATTTAATTCACTAATAAAATTATATAATCAACCTACAGGTATTATTACTATTTTATTAGCTTCATATTTATTTTTAACATTAATTGCAGTAGTAAAAATTACTAATATTTTTAAAGGACCTTTGCGGCAAATAAACTAATGAATAAACCTATACGTGTATCTCATCCATTATTTAAAATTGCAAATAATGCTCTTATTGATTTACCTTCACCTTCAAATATTAGTACTTGATGAAACTTTGGCTCTTTATTAGGATTATGTTTAGTAATTCAAATTGCTACTGGAATTTTTCTAGCTATACACTATTGCCCAAATGTAGAATTAGCATTTAATAGAGTAAATCATATTTGTCGTGATGTAAATTATGGTTGATTATTACGAACATTACATGCTAATGGAGCATCTATATTCTTTGTTTGTATTTATTTACATATTGGACGAGGAATATATTATGGATCTTATAAATTAATTCATACTTGATCAGTTGGTGTATTAATCCTTTTTTTAACAATAGCTACAGCCTTTATAGGGTACGTTTTACCTTGAGGTCAAATATCATTTTGAGGTGCTACAGTTATTACTAATCTTTTATCAGCTGTACCATATATAGGAATTGATTTAGTTCAATGGGTGTGAGGGGGTTTTGCTGTAGATAATGCAACCTTAAATCGATTCTTTACTTTTCATTTCCTTTTACCATTTATTATTGCAGCTATAGTTCTAATTCACTTATTATTTTTACATCAAACAGGATCAAATAATCCTTTAGGATTAAATAGAAATATTGATAAAATCCCATTCCATCCATATTTTTCAATTAAAGACACTTTTGGTTTTATTGTATTAATCATAATTTTAACAATATTAACCCTTAAAGAACCTTATATTTTAGGAGATCCAGATAATTTCATCCCAGCTAATCCTTTAGTTACCCCTGTTCATATTCAACCTGAATGATATTTTCTATTTGCATATGCAATTCTACGATCAATCCCTAATAAATTAGGAGGTGTTATTGCTTTAGTTATATCAATTGCAATTCTATTTATTTTACCTTTATATAAATCAAATTTTCGGGGAATACAATTTTATCCTATTAATCAAATTATATTTTGAACTATAGTAAGAATTGTTATCTTATTAACATGAATTGGTGCACGTCCTGTTGAAGAGCCCTATATTATTACCGGACAAGTACTAACTATTTTATATTTTTCCTATTATATACTAATTCCAATAATAAATAAAATCTGAGATAATATAATTAGATAAGTTAAATACTTTAAGAAAGTCTTATGTTTTGAAAGCATAAAAAAGAGGTTTAATTCCTCTATTAACTTATTACTTACTCAATTATATTCACTAAATATAAAAAGAAAAAAATATAATCTTTAATCCTAAGAAAAAAAATAAATAATTTAATGATAAAGGCAAAAATCTTTTTCATGCCAAATATATTAATTTATCATATCGAAAACGAGGTAATGTACCTCGAACTCAAATAAATAAAAAAGATAATAAACTTAATTTAATATAAAAAAATAATGAATTTACATCACACCCTAAAAAAAGAATACAAAATAATATTCTTATAAATAAAATTCTAGAATATTCTGCCAGAAAAATTAAAGCAAAACCCCCTCTTCTATATTCAACATTAAATCCTGAAACTAATTCAGATTCCCCTTCAGCAAAATCAAAAGGTGTACGATTAGTTTCAGCCAAACAAGAAGTAAATCAAACTAAAGCTAAAGGAAAAGTAATAAAAATAAATCAAATATATCCTTGAAAAGAATAAAAAAGAAATAAATTATATCTACCTACTAAAAAAACAAAAGAAAGTAAAACTAATGCCAATCTAACTTCATAAGAGATTGTTTGAGCTACCGCTCGCAACCCTCCTAATAAAGAATAATTAGAATTTGAAGATCAACCAGCAATTATTACTGTATAAACTCCTAATCTAGTACAAGATAAAAAAAATAATAAACCCAATTCAAAAGAATATAAACCAGAAAAATAAGGTATAATTAATCAAATTAACAATGATAAAAATAAACTAAAGACCGGGGCAAAATAATAAGATAAATAATTTGATATTAAAGGAAAAGTTTGTTCCTTAGTAAATAATTTAATAGCATCTCTAAATGGTTGTAAAATACCAATAAATCCTACTTTATTAGGTCCCTTTCGAATATGAATATATCCTAATACCTTACGTTCTAATAAAGTTAAAAAAGCTACACCAACTATTACACAAATTAATAAAACAAAACTAATAATTACCATTATAATAATTTCTATTAACAATACTATTTATAGATATTAATCTATATAAATAGATTCTAAATCCACTGCACTTATCTGCCAAAATAGTCAATTAATAAAAATCAATAAAAATAAAATTATTTTTAATATTTGGTCCTTTCGTACTAAAATATTACAATAAATTATAGATAGAAACCAACCTGGCTCACGCCGGTTTGAACTCAGATCATGTAAGATTTTAAAGGTCGAACAGACCTAACATTTTAAACTTCTACACCTAATGTTAATCTTAATCCAACATCGAGGTCGCAACCCTTATTGTCGATATGAACTCTCAAAAAAGATTACGCTGTTATCCCTAAGGTAATTTAGACTTATAATCACTAATAATGGATCAAAATTCTATATATTAATATTTATAAATAAAAAGAGTTATTTTTATCTTCCTATCACCCCAACAAAATAATAAAATTAATAATTTTATATACCAACAAATAATATAAATTTTATTATTAAACTCTATAGGGTCTTCTCGTCCCATAATAACATTTAAGCTTTTTTACTTAATAATTAAGTTCTAATAAAAATTATAAGACAGTTTATATCTCGTCCAACCATTCATTCCAGCCCCTAATTAAGAGACTAATGATTATGCTACCTTTGCACGGTCAAATTACCGCGGCCCTTCAAAATTTTCAGTGGGCAGGTTATACTTTTCAAACAAACGAAAAGAGATGTTTTTGTTAAACAGGCGAATATATAATTTGCCTAATTCCTAATAATTTTTTTATAAATTACAATATGAACACTTACAACAAAAATTATACTAATTTTATCATAATATAAATCAATCTATAATTAGATAATTATTTTTAATAAAAAATTAAAAATCAATATAAATAAATTAATAAATAAGTAAAATTTTAACATCCTTTAAATAATAATCACTTCTAAATCTACTTCACTTACTATAAATAAAAATTTATTAAAATATACTTCAAAGCTTGTCCCCCAAAGTATTAGTAATAGTTAAATATTAATTAATAATTAAAATTATATACTAAACCACATACCTGAATTAAATTCATTTCTTAAAAAACCAGATACCTTCAAGAACGATTAACATTTCATCACTACAATATTATTAAAAATAATTATTTTACATTAACTAACATAATATTATAGCTCTCTTAAAATCGGGAATAATAAAATAAATATTTTATATTTAATAAACCCTGATACACAAGGTACAATAAACTAAATCAACTTTTATAAATAAATAAAATATTTCAATAACCCTTCAAAGTACTAATAAACTATAACTAAACAAATTAATTCATAAATAATTACAATAACAATTAAATATTTTCTTTTAAAAATAAATTATAAACAAATAAAGTAAATCTTTACATTTCAGATTATATTGATTTGCACAATTTACATTTCAGTGTAAATGAAATTCTTAACTATTAAGCTTAATCTGTATCATTCTAGTTACACCTTCCGGTACAACTACTATGTTACGACTTATCTCACCTTAAATATAACGAGAGCGACGGGCGATGTGTGCATATTTTAGAGCTATAATCATATTAACAAGATTCATAATATTACTATTAAATCCACCTTCATATTATTAATTTCAAATAATAATCCGTATATTCAATAAATATTGTAATCCATCTCCACTTAAATATAAACTGCACCTTGACCTGAAAAATTATTTAACAAATACTTAAAAAATTAACTCTAAAAAGATTTTCAACAACAGCGGTATACATATTTATTCAATTTAAGTAAGGTCCAACGCGGATTATCGATTACGGGACAGATTCCTCTAAATAGACTAAAATACCGCCAAATTCTTTAAGTTTCAAGACCTTATTCTACTACTACTCAAGTTTAAATATTTTACATCTAAAATAATAGGGTATCTAATCCTAGTTTAAATATTTTAGATTTCACAGCTTCATTTAATTACAATTAAATTATAAACAAAAATTAAATATTTCACCCAATAATAATCAATATAAATTCAAAATTAAAAATTAACTATTTTAACTGAAACAATTTACTTATATTTCATGTATAACCGCGACTGCTGGCACATGGTTAATCAATATTTAATAACAATTACTAAATCATAATTACTTAAATTTATAATATTTTATACTGCGATAAATTTAAAATTTATCTATACATTAAGAATAGATAATATACACAACGCAAAGACATACATATATAATATTGTTATAATAAATTTATAAGCAAGAATAAAACTTTAATATCACAAAATAAAGAACGACCCAAACCTTTTAAAAACTATGATTTTACCTTAACTAAAAACAAATAAAGTACAATTTCCTCCTTATGCCCAATTTTTCAACCTTTCAACCTTTTAATTTTCAACCTTTTTTTTCAACCTTTTCTTTTCAACCTAATTAAAAACTACCGTATCTATGCTTTTAAAAACTATGATTTTACCTTAACTAAAAACAAATAAAGTACAATTTCCTCCTTATGCCCAATTTTTCAACCTTTCAACCTTTTAATTTTCAACCTTTTTTTTCAACCTTTTCTTTTCAACCTAATTAAAAACTACCGTATCTATGCTTTTAAAAACTTTTTCTTTTCAACCTAATTAAAAACTACCGTATCTATGCTTTTAAAAACTATGATTTTACCTTAACTAAAAACAAATAAAGTACAATTTCCTCCTTATGCATGATTTTACCTTAACTAAAAACAAATAAAGTACAATTTCCTCCTTATGCCCAATTTTTCAACCTTTCAACCTTTTAATTTTCAACCTTTTCTTTTCAACCTAATTAAAAACTACCGTATCCTGTTAAATCAAAACTAAGAGTTTTAATCCACTTTAATAGATTTAAGTATATACCAATCATATGTAGAATTCATTATTTTATATAGACTCATTTTTTTTTTATCCTTATAAATGAGTCTATATAAAAATAATGAATTCTACTATTATTATTAAATAAATTGTTTAATTATTAAAGAATTTTTAATATAAATGTTTAATATATATATAAATAATTATTTAATACATATTATATTTAAATATTAATTTATATATATATAAATAATTTATTGACATACAATAAGAGTCTATACATATATATAAATATATTATATAATAATAACTTAAGCTTATCCAGTAAAATATGTTCTTGTATATTCTATATTTCGAGCTTATTCAAATAAGTATTTATTATATGTATAAATTTCTATTTTTTTTATATAAGTTTTTTTATAATTATCATTCATCTATATATATATAAGATCTTATTATACCTCACATAAACCCATTTTGTACTTTTATCAATTCACTCAATTAATATTATCATTAATATTTAGGGTACATCCCAGGGAACAAAAAAGTTATAATAAATAAAAAGA